ATACTCGAATTAATATCCGACTAAATAAAACCATCTTGATAAAGATGACAGATCCCATTCTCTGTACTATCCATAGGGTCCATTCTAACAAGTCACACACTCATATTCCGGAAATATACAATGCAGAAAAAAATTTCGCGGTCGAACTACCAAAGGAGAGTAGGGCCAAATTTTTAGACCTACATACTTTACTTTTTTGTATCGAGCTAAAAGCTGGGACTTCGAGATTTTTCTCAGTCTAATTCACTGAAATTCCATCCAGTAGAACAGAAGAATTATAAATCTCCAAAATAATAGATAAGAATACCGCAAATAGAGCCATTGCAACACCCATCAAAGGGGTCGTTCCCCATCCAGGAGCTACTTTACCATATTCGGAATTCAATGGTTTCAATAACTTCCCTACAGTAGTGCTTCTTGGACCAGATCTAGAACTATCCTCAACAGTTTGTGTAGCCATAAATCTTATTTTGTATTCATTACGATCTGTTGACTTTGTATACCATTCCGTTGTAAATAAACGATCTTAGCATAGATCCATTGTGGTCTTTCAATTCTATAATAATGGAAACAGCAACCCTAGTCGCCATCTTTATATCTGGGTTACTTGTAAGTTTTACTGGGTATGCTCTATATACTGCCTTTGGGCAACCCTCTCAACAACTAAGAGATCCATTCGAGGAACACGGGGACTAGTTGACGTAATCAGCCTCCCAATATTTGGAGGCTGATTACGTCAATGAAGATAATGAAAAATTATTTCATTTTTTAGTTGAAATTCTAGGTGGTTCCCGAAAAAAAATAGCGAAAAAAATTATCCCTAAGGTGGATACTAAGAGAAATGTATAAACCAATGCTTCCATAAATTTGATCGTGGTTTACAATTATAGCTTTCATACCTGTTTTGTTTACTTGGGAGTATCCCTCTGGATAAAGAAAGAAAAAGAGTCAAAGAAACGGCAGCGGTTTAAATAAAGATTCCTGCAGTACCCTACCTATTAAATAAAATCGCAAACAGAAACTAGAAGAAAAAAAGCAATGTTGCATCAGACTGCTTGTCTTTTTGTAGTTGGATCTCCAAGTTTTTGGAATGCCCCAAATTCCACTTGAGCATCCAAATCTGGATCAATACCAGCAAAAACATCTCTGAAGAGGGTTCTAGCACCATGCCAAATGTGTCCAAAGAAGAAAAGTAGAGCAAACGAAGCATGTCCAAAAGTAAACCAACCTCTTGGACTGCTACGAAAAACACCATCGGATTTCAAAGTAGCACGATCTAATTCAAAAACCTCACCCAATTGAGCCCGTCTAGCATATTTTTTCACAGTTGCGGGATCACTATAACTCACTCCATTGAGTTCACCACCATAAAACTCAACAGTTACACCTACTTGTTCGACACTATATTTTGATTCTGCCCTTCTAAATGGGACGTCGGCTCTAACAATTCCGTCTCCGTCTACCAAAACAACCGGAAATGTTTCAAAAAAAGTAGGCATACGACGTACAAAAAGTTCACGCCCTTCTTTATTTCTAAAAACGGGGTGTCCTAACCATCCAACAGCTATTCCATCTCCATTGTCCATTGAACCCGCTCGGAATAACCCCCCCTTTGCTGGATTATTACCAATATAATCATAAAAAGCTAATTTTTCAGGAATTTTAGACCAAGCTTCTGATAAACTTTGATTTTCAGCCAGTCCAGCACTAACTCTTCGATATATTTCTTGTTGAAAGTATCCCTGATCCCATTGATAACGAGTAGGACCAAATAATTCGATGGGAGTAGTTGCAGAACCATACCACATAGTTCCAGCAACAACAAAAGCTGCAAAAAAGACAGCAGCAATACTACTGGAAAGGACGGTTTCAATATTGCCCATACGTAATCCTTTGTATAGACGTTGAGGCGGACGAACACTAAGATGGAATAGGCCCGCTAATATACCCAACGTCCCTGCTGCAATATGATGAGAGGCTATTCCTCCCGGAACAAAAGGGTCAAAACCCTCGACGCCCCACGCCGGGTTTACGGGTTGGACCTTTCCGGTTAGTCCATAAGGGTCGGATACCCATATTCCAGGACCATATAATCCTGTTACATGAAATGCGCCAAAACCAAAGCAAGCCACCCCTGAAAGAAATAAATGAATTCCAAAAATCTTGGGCAAATCCAAAGAAGGTTTTCCTGTACGTTCATCACAAAAAATTTCTAGATCCCAATATACCCAATGCCAAATAGCTGCCAAGAAGCACAAGCCAGAAAACACGATATGTGCTCCGGCTACCCCTTCGTAACTCCAAAGACCCGGATTCGTTATAGTCCCTCCTGTAATATTCCAACCGCCCCACGAATTGGTTATTCCTAAACGAGTCATGAAAGGTATAACAAACATACCTTGTCTCCACATTGGATCAAGAACAGGGTCGGAGGGATCAAAAACAGCTAATTCATATAGAGCCATCGAACCGGCCCAACCAGCAACCAGAGCAGTATGCATTATATGAACAGAAAGCAAACGACCGGGATCATTCAATACAACAGTATGAACACGATACCAAGGCAAACCCATGGAAATACCCCTTTATCAACGAAAAATAGACACTATGTAACTTTATTGCATTGGAAAAAACTATGCTACGGACCCCCCCTTTTTTAGGTAATTATTTCGGAGAAAGGATTAATATTTGTTCTATTCTGTTAGTAATAATGTAACAATTCGATTCATAAGAAAAAAGGGAAGCGGATCTATTCTATATCCGATAAGTACCAATACGCAATGGGGGTGAATCCTATTTTATATGAACCAAGATAGCTATTGTTGTTCATCATTAAGAAGCCCGTTCGTAAAAAATTTCCTTTATTTTTATTCATTCTCTCTTACTTTACTTTTATTTTATATTTTATTTTAGCTTATTCAACTTATCTATTAAATATGATTAATTTAAATATTATTAATAAAGTAGCAAAAAAAGGATAATAGTATTAAAAAATGAAACCCCAGTCTTACGTTTCCACATCAAAGTGAAATAGAGAACTTCATTCTCTTTTTTTTTTTCATTTCATGCCTATTGGCGTTCCAAAAGTACCTTTTCGAAGTCCTGGAGAAGGAGATACATCTTGGGTTGACATATAGTGCGACTTGTCAGATATATTGGGCTATATGGGATTTCCCCATTTTCTCCCTCGATCGAGATATCCTCTGTTTCGCCCAAAAAGATTGATTGAATTATCAAAAATTTGTAACGCGAAGCGCAAAAAATAAAGTGGAATTAAATGCAGGGAGTATTTAGATTGATATTAGATTATCAAAAATTTTTTATGGTTTACGTAATCGGACTAATAAAATGAAGTATCCAGGCTCCGTTTAGCAAAAACCCAATTGATAATTAATATATAATATTTTTATAATTACTACTTATATGATATGCAAAATTATGATCAAAAATTCTATTAAAAAATAAAAAAAATTGAAACAGGGTGATCTAAAACAGACTGTTGCTCAAATCAAATAATATAATTAAAAATTTGTTGACTAGTTGACAGAAGACATGCGAAAGAAATGAATTGAAAAAAAAAAGAAGGAGTAGTAAAAAAGACGCGGTATTTGGTTCATTTGTCCTATATGTGCAAATCAAAATCGGGCAAATTTTTCCTTTTACTCGGGGTAGAGCATAAACCTAAAAAATGGAATAAAAAAAGGAAGAAGCCCGTTCAGGAACAAGAAAAAACCATCGCCATTTCAACTGAATCTCGATGAAAAAAAAAATATCAATGAATCCAGTTAGTCTGACAGGCTTAATCAATCGTTTTATTATAGGATTATAATATCTACTAAAAGGGGCCAAAACAGATTTTTTCTTTGACTTTTTGGAGCAAGTCCTTACGTTATAAGTTAGAAAGAAAAACCGTCTATGAAAAAAAGGGGGGTTGGAATCGACACATTGATTTTTTAACAATTTTTGTTGAACCGTATGCATCAAAAGGTGCCTGTACGGCTCCTAAGGAATAAAATTTTATCCTAATCAACCGACTTTATCGAGAAAGATTATTTTTTTTAGGCCAGGAGGTTGATACCGAAATCTCGAATCAACTTATTAGTCTTATGATATATCTCAGTATAGAAAAGGATACCAAAGATCTTTATTTGTTTATAAACTCTCCTGGTGGATGGGTAATATCGGGAATGGCTATTTATGATACTATGCAATTTGTGCGACCCGATGTACAGACAATATGCATGGGATTGGCCGCTTCAATAGCATCCTTTATCCTAGTCGGAGGAGCAATTACCAAACGTATAGCATTCCCTCACGCTTGGCGCCAATGAGTTTTTTTATTTTCGAGAAAAAAATACTATGCCTTCGCCATCGAAAATATGAATTAGTTAAGTAATAATAGCATGGCACTTCGAATTCGATATGAAATTTTTTAGATTAAAAAAAATGAGATTATATATTGAAAGAGTAGTATGAGATAAGGAAGGGGTATTTCAAATGATATCTTACCTATTCGGGCACATCTCAGCGTCACAAACTTTGTTTTCACACCGGAAGCTTATTTACAAAATTCAGATAAAAAAAAAAAAGACACTTTGGGATTGCTGAATCATAGACGAATCAAAAAAATGATATATAAAGCAACGGAACCATCATAGTATTTTTTTAACTTCTACAAAAAAGAAGGATGGTAATTGGATGATTTCTGGATCTGCGTATAATACAACCTATATTTTGTTTTCTTTCGTCAAAAGGAAAGGTCAAAAAAGTTAATTCCATTGTGGAGCCGTATGCAATGCACAAAAAAAGCCTGTACGGTTATTAAATTTTCTCTGTTTTTTTGGTTATCTCGCCTCATTCTGCGAAATAGAATAAAATTTTCTATTATATCATCAGGGTAATGATCCATCAACCCGCTAGTTCGTTTTATGAGGCACAAACGGGAGAATTTATCTTGGAAGCGGAAGAACTACTAAAACTTCGCGAAACCATCACAAGGGTTTATGTACAAAGAACGGGCAAACCTATATGGGTTGTATCCGAAGACATGGAACGGGATGTTTTTATGTCAGCAACAGAAGCCCAAGCTCATGGAATTGTTGATCTTGTAGCGGTCCAATAAAAAATAGGAGCGATTTCATGCAAATCTACAATTTTTAATTTTATATCTTTTTAGATTAAAGGTTTAGTTTCATATTCTCTTCAATATTAAAAAAAATATATTGAAGAGAATCTTGAAGAGAAGTAATTCAGAATTAGCCGGTTAGAACTAATCTAAACCAGCCCATTATTTATATGATTCCGTATGCCAACCATTAAACAACTTATTAGAAATACAAGACAGCCAATCCGAAATGTCACGAAATCCCCAGCGCTTCGGGGATGCCCTCAGCGACGAGGAACATGTACTCGGGTGTATGTGCGACTCGTTTAGATCATAGACTGAGACACAAAAAGGAAATTCTTTTTGAAATATCAAGGATCAGTACCTGTGAATAAAATAGAATGGAGGAACTCGATTCATTATTTCAAAAAGATAGATTGTTCATATCTTCTATTGTGTCTGAAACTTATGGTTTACATTGGTGCAAATCCAATCAACTCCATTTTTTAGAAAACCCCCAATGATAACAAATGGTTATCCATTAAGCGGGGGAAATTCCATTTTTTATTAAAAAGATTCCACTCTTGAAAGAAAAGAACGGACTCACAGGGTAAACGACCAAATCTATTTTACAAATGAAATACCGTTACTGTATAAAGTGGATCTTATTGTGAAAGACCTAATTACTTGAATATTTATGGGGTAGAGCCAAAGAATGTGAATTGTACAAGTTACCAATAGTATTGATTAATTAAAAGAAGGAGCTCCGGTGTATAGAGAGGACCTCACCGTTTTAGAAGTAACCATAGAAACGATGGAACCCACTATTTATCCATTTCTATTTACTACTTTTTGTAGTTATTCTATTTTTTTATATCAAGTATCAAGGCAATTTATCCTTTCAAAGCAAAGGAAAATACCTAGCAAAAAATAGTGGTGGGGAAGGTTAGAGTAGCAAAAGCCATTGGAATTTTTTTTTTATACATTGGAATAATTCGTTTGGTTATTAATAGACTAGTAAAGGGGAAAAGAATAACTAAAAAAAGAATTAGTTATTCATCAAAGTTTGATTTATTCAATGACTAGAATTAAACGCGGATATATAGCTCGGAGGCGTAGAACAAAACTTCGTTTATTTGCATCAAGCTTTCGAGGGGCTCATTCACGACTTACACGAACTATGACTCAACAGAGAATAAGAGCTTTAGTTTCGGCTCATCGGGATAGGGGTAAAAGAAAAAGGGATTTTCGCCGTTTATGGATCACTCGAATAAATGCCGTAATTCACGAAATGGGGTTATTCTATAGTTATAACCGATTCATACACAATCTGTACAAAAAGCAATTACTTCTTAATCGGAAAATACTTGCACAAATAGCTCTATTAAATAGGAGTTGTCTTTATACGATTTCGAATGAGATAAAAGAATAAGGGGATTGGAAAAAATCCACTAAAATATTTGAAATCGAGTTCTAAGGAGAATGAGCTCGGGAAGGTAGAGTAGAAATTAGTATTATAAAAAAGTCGTTAAAACAAAACGAGAGTATATAGTCGCTAAAAAAAGAGTTATTCTTTTTCTTTTCGACGATTCGTTTATTTTTTTTTTTTTGACAGACACAGACATAACAATCAAATTTTGATTCTTGATTGGATTTTTCGAACAAAATGTTAATCTCTTTTTTAATTTCTTCAGATTGGAATTTTTATTCAATTGAAGAATTAAGTCTATTTTTTTCTGGTTATAAGGCTAGTAGTTCTAGGGGTCGACTCACTTCTTTCAAATTGTTTCTGATTATTAAGAAAAGGTAACAAAGATAAAATACGAGCTTGTTTTATAGCAATAGTGATTAATCGTTGTTGTTTTAAAGTCACTCTATTCACCCGTCTAGATAATATTTTTCCTTGTTCACTAATAAATCGACTAATTAAACTCATGTTTCTATAATCAATTCGATCCCCCGATTGGATCGGGGGCAAACGCCTACGAAAAGATCGCTTGGATTTAGTAAAAAGTCGCTTAGATTTATTCATAATTTTTTTATTCCTTATCTCTAAAATCCTAATCTCTAAAATCCTATTTTGATCGGATCCAAATAAAAACGATTTATATTTCTATATAAGATAGAGTTTCTATATAGAATTAAGAATATCGGATTAGATTTCTTTCTATTGATTTATTTGTTTATATTTATATATATGTAATAATATATAGATACTAGCATTATTCCTGTTCTTAAAATAAAAGTTGACATACAAGCACTCAATTTTATCTATTTCTTGATTTCCCCGTGAATTGTATGTTTATAACAATAGGGACAGAATTTTCTAAATTCCAATCGACCAGGAGTGTTATGCCGATTCTTTTGAGTAATATATCTGGAAATTCCCGCTGATTCTTTCTTAATATCATTTCGAACACAACTGGTACATTCCAAAATAATTGTTACTCGAACATCTTTACCCTTGGCCATGAAACCTCCTTTGGATTTATGATTCACCCCAATCTTCTATTTTTTTTTAGGATCTAGAAAGAACAAGAACCAAAAAAATAGAAGCTGTTAACTAAAAAAAATTATGAAATATTTCGTTGCAATGAATATTAATTAGTAATTAAATAAAAAGAAAATAATAAGCAATACAAAGATTTTGTGAAAACTCTATTTAAAATCTTTGTACAGTATTTTTTTTTAGTATCTCATCGGATACTCTTTCCCTAGCAAAACTTTTTTTTTCGTTCTATTACTAATTTAATTGGATCCTGAACCCTAATTTTTATGACCTTTCGCCCCCCCCACCTTTTTATAATTATTTTTTTAGAATGAATTATAAAAAAAAAAAAGGTGGGGGGATTAGTCCCCGATCGTTGATTGTATCTCTAAAATATTTAACCCCTTTCTTATGTTAATAACTAGAATGAAAAAAAGGGAAATGTTAATGCATCTGGAAATAAACGATTAATCTCTATTAATAAACCTGCTAATAAACCGAACCATAGAGTACTTAGTACTGGTGCTACGGAAAGATATGTTTTTAGATCTCGCATTTGAAATCCTCCTTCTTTCTTCTTTATTTATTGTATTACATTATATATAGTAATATATATAACTACAGATGTACATGTAGTTAAGAAGTTCTTGTATTTGTATACGTAACTTCCGCCCCTAGAATTGAAATATTGTCTACTAGAACGATCTTATCAATTCCATTTTAAAATGGAAACGCCTATTTATGTAAGTAAAATTGAAATTGAGCAAATTTGCGTAAAAAAAAAGTCATTTTTTTAATTATATGTTTGTTATCTGATATGAGAAAAAAAAAAAAGAAGAAATGAATTTGATATACCAATAAAAAATAAGAAGGATGTGGAAAACAAGATAGGAATTCTCTACAATGACACTGTAAACCAATTGAAAGGGATGTAGCGCAGCTTGGTAGCGCGTTTGTTTTGGGTACAAAATGTCACGGGTTCAAATCCTGTCATCCCTACCTATTACTGCTCTTCTGAGCAGTAACGAGGGATCTTTTTTAGATCCATCTTTTTTTAATAAAATTGTACATACATATAATTCTGAAATTTATGATATACTATGATATAGTATATACGTACAAAATCGATTCGGGTTAAAGAATGTCCTCTTTGTAGCCTTTTAGTTTTTTATAAAAAACAAGAAAAACGCTCTTAGTTCAGTTCGGTAGAACGTGGGTCTCCAAAACCCAATGTCGTAGGTTCAAATCCTACAGAGCGTGATTTCCCTCTTGTTTATTAGATTGTGTGAAAATTCCACAGGTCGCAAATCATTGAGTAGCAATCCGAATTAGACCTCCCGCATATGAAAGCAAGAAGGAGGTCAGTAAAAAAAAAAAAAGAGATGTTAATTAATCAAAAGTCCAACTGATCACCACGTCTATATTGTAAATAAGCAGTTACGAATAATCCAGCCAAAGTAATAGGAATTAGACCTAAGACGATTCCAAATAAAAAAACTTCAATCATTTCAATTTTCTTTTGTTTTCATTTTTGAAAGGGAGAAAAGAGAGGTACTATCTATTCCTAGCTCTTAATCTGTATTGCCGATGAATCTCAATGACCAAAATTGGGTAATTAACACGGTAAGGAACTATCGAACATATGAAATACCACCGAAATCCTTTTTTATAAAAAAATCTTCATTCAATTAATTTCAAATAAGTCGGATTTTGTTTAGACCAATAAATAGAACTGAGGTTATAGTTAAAGCTGCTAGTAGAAAACCGAAATAACTAGTTATAGTAGGCATGAAGGGACTCAATAAAATATGTTTTTTTATACATATGTTTCTAAAGTACTTCCCTAAGTTTCAATAAAAAAAAATTTTGAAGAAATAGAGAAAGATAACTAGTTCCAAGAATCAAAAAAATTCAATTGAAAGTTTGTGAATTAGCAATAATTATAGGTGGTATCAACAAAAATAGAGAAAGATAAAAAGAACTCAATTCATCGTCTTTGGCATCTCAGGATTCAGAATTCGCGTAACTTATTAATTTAAAAACTCGTTAAGAAATTAATCATAAAAAAAATAATACATAAAAAAAAAACTCTATTATCTAACTTAAGTCAAAACATATAACTTTTTTTGAATGAATATGTAAAAATTTGAAACTAAGTTGTTTTATTCTTTTTTTTTTTTTTTTTTTTAGCGACCATGGAATTTACTTAAATTTGAACTCATTAGATTAAATAGTAGAGCAGTTTTCCTCATTTAATCTATCGAATGAGACTAAAAAGAGGTATCCTACACGGAGAATGAGATGAGTCAAAAAAATATATATTTTTTTAACTAGATTTGAAAAGATAACTAGATTTGAAAAGATAACTAGATTTGAAAAGATAACTAGATTTTTAAAACTTGTAATTA